TTTTCATAGATAAATATACGAAATAAATCCAATTTGTAAGAAAAAATTCCCAAAAATTGGGGATTTTTACTCCTCACGCCCAGGATTACGTCCTGGGTCATTAGATAAGAATCCAAAGATAAAGAGAGAAACAAAGAATATCACTACTGTATAAACAAAAAGTTTGAGAGTAAGCATTACATAATCTCCAAGATTTTTTTTTAAGGAATAGATTACCCATTTTTCCTTACCACATAGATCCACTAGGATGGGTTTTGTTTATTTTGACACCTAAAAGTGCAAAAAAAGATTCTTATAAAAAATAGCAAGAATTCCTTTATAATAAGCACTCTTATCAATATCAAAAATTAGTTTAGGTATTGTGTGGGTACCAAAGGTACCTGCTCAACGTAGGTGCAGGGAAGTAGAAAGGCTGATCCAAGATTATTGCTGCAGCTATACATTCAATGTAGAAGAATTTGAATTTTAGAATCGAGGGTTCATAATATAAGACTTCTAAGCTCTTATCCATTTTTTTGCTTTTTTGAAAAAAAAAAAATACATCATTCAATTTGGCGGACATACATAATAGTAGAGATTTCATCGAAAACTTACAGCAGCTTGCCAAACAAACGCTAATAGAAAAAAGAGTACAGGTATGACAGGCATAAAATCCACGATTGGGTTGAAAATGGCATAAGCTTCGGGTAATTTAGCGAAGAAAAAACTAGTTGGAGAAAGAAAAGAGTTAAAACAGATACAGGTTAAACTAAGTATATTAGGCATAACAAGCATTTCGTTCTTGTAGAGTAGATAATTGGATTTTGATTGAGTTATTTTTCTAAGGGAAAAAGAAAAGGTGGATTCAAAATCTTTTTTTCTTCAGACTTTCCCAAACACAAAATACCTCCTTGTATTCGCATTTTCAAATGAGAATGGAAGAAATTCAACTTTCATATAATATCTTAATAGAATTCCATGTAATGATCAATGCATTTTTTGGATTCTATATTATCCGCATGTCTAGAATCCTAGCAAGAAAATATTCCGCATTTTTTAGGTAATTGAAGTGGGATTGACGAATAATATATAAACAAATAGTGTTTATTTGTGTCGCATAAAAGAAATGGGGCGTGGCCAAGTGGTAAGGCAGCGGGTTTTGGTCCCGTTACTCGGAGGTTCGAATCCTTCCGTCCCAGATTTTTCTGATGAAACGAAAGATAGAATCGTATCGTGCCCTGCACGACACAAAAGTTTATTGAAGAGAATAATTCTCTCTTATGAAATCTTAGATTAGATACGTTTCTATTCAAATAGAATATCTTTTATGTGTTTTGAATATGTGTTTTGAAATTAGAACTTCTTAGATAAACTTTATGTTCCATATCCATGAAGTGGATATTCTTAAAGGATACATTTGACACCCAATATGAAAGAAAAGAAGTACCCCTATTTTTTTTTCTCAAACTAAAGAACAAAAGTAAGTAAAAAAAAATCATACTTTTTTTTCTTTCTTTTGTTACTCGAGTCAAAGAAGTATGAAAATTTTATAACTACCAAAAAACAGCCAATCTTTTCATTAGCATAGTTTATTTGGTTAATAGTTAATTGTTTTCGTTATAAAAAAAATATTAGTAATTTAATTAATTAAACTTTTTTGGAGTTGGTAGTTTATAAGTCTTAAGAAAACTTTTTTATTCATCTTTTTCGAACTATGTTTCATTCATATGATAGAATATGGGTTTAAATAAATTGGATCTTTGCGGAGTCTTCCCCGAGAAATACTTATTTCTTTTATCTTCATAGAAAGCAAGTTTGAATTAGTATACAAAACCAATGACTAATGACTATTCATGATTCCATCCATATTGGATCAATTCTCGATACCACTTTGCAATAAAATTAGAGGAATAATGTTATGGTAAAACTTCGTTTAAAACGATGTGGTAGAAAGCAACGTGCGACTTGAAGGACATGATCAATTGTGGATTTTGCTCTCCATCATTTTCCATAGTAATGAAAATGCTCTTGGCTCGACATAGTCTGTTCTATTCGTCCCGAATTGAATTTGGGATGGGTTGTTTGTAAGTAAATAGTATACGATGGAGCTCGAGAGGACAGAATTTCTTTTTTATCAAGGGAAAGAATCTAGGGTTAGTGAAAACTAATAAATTAGGCCAACTTTGTCAGTCTATCCTTAATATAGAAGTCGAAAGGTTCAAATTAAGAAAAAAGTCCAATTTTAGAAGATTGGAAAAACTTTTTTGATTAAAAGTCTATCAGAATAAATCGTTCATATTCGATTTCTATAGAAGAGGGAAATGCTTTATCGAAGGAAATAAGAAAAAAAGAAAGGGTATGTTGCTGCCCTTTTGAAAGAAAAAAGAATAGGAATTCCCGAAGTAATGTCTAAACCCAAGGATTTCACAAATCAAAGATAAAGTATTCCGGAACAAGTAAACGCGATTTTCAACCGTCTCAACAATAGAATTAGATCAGAAGAATGAATAAAAGTAAATTTGTTCGAGATAAGATAAAGAAAAGAGTTTATAGACGACTCAAAAAATTTCGAAGGATTTTTCTTTTCAAGTTTGTAAGTCAAAATTAGTTAACTTGAGTCATGAGTATAAATGAAATGGATTTTTGCTTTTCTATAAGGAAATTAATACAAGTCATAGTCTAATTTCTATCTACTTGTATTATAGACAGAGATTCGAATCATTTTCTCGAGCCGTATGAGGAGAAAACCTCCTATACGTTTCTAGGGGGGGCATTGTTTATCTACATCTATCCCAATAAGCTGTCTATCGAATCGTTGCAATTGATGTTCGATCTCGAAGAGAAGGAAGAGATCTTCGAAAAGTGGGTTTTTATGATCCGATAAAGAATCAAACTTGTTTAAATGTTCCAGTTATTCTCTATTTCCTTGAAAAGGGTGCTCAACCTACAAGAACTGTTTATGATATTTTAAGGAAGGCAGAATTCTTTAAAGATAAAGAAAGAACTTTGAGTTAATTGAAGAACTAAATAAATAAAAAAGTAAGAGAGGGTCACTAGTACCCCTTAATTATTTAGACACAATTTGCCTCTTTCTTAGTCCTATTTTTTTTTTGCTGCATTTATGTCGTGCCAATCCAACAAAAGCCTTTATTTTATTTCTTTTTTGTATCTAATTGGTTTTCTTACCATTGTATTTACATTGACAAAGGTCTATTGAACAAATAGAATCTGTAGATAGATAGATCTCTTTATCGTCACTCCATATTAGGTTAGGTATTTCTATCTACACTTCGCTCAAATGATAAGGTTGCTCTTCTTGCATGTACTCTCATACAAAATTTTTTTATTTAAAGAAATTCAAATTGTTAAAAAAACGACAATTTTTCCATTGTGATTGGAGCCGCTCCTTTTTTAACCTTAGTGAAATTTAACCGGATCTGCTCATTTTGGTATTTTTGGTTTTTTTTATGGGTGCTAAAATCTTTCTTTTGATGTCTTGCTAATTCAATGTTTTGACAGGGGCGTACGGTGTAATTCCATCGATTTTTGCATTTCGATCGTATCTAAGATCCTATTTTATCTGGGTTGCTAACTCAATGGTAGAGTACTCGGCTTTTAAGTGCGACTATGATCTTTTACACATTTGGATGAAGCAACAAATTCGTCCAGACTCTTGGTAGAGTCTAGAAGACCACGACTGATCCTCAAAGGTAATGAACGGAAAAAATAGCATGTCGTAATAAAATCAATTTCTTTTTTTTTGAATAAAAAAATTCCGATTTTCTAGGTCTAGTGAATAAATGGATAGAGCCTGGTTCAAATTCTGTTAAAATAAAAAGCAACGAGCTTAACTTCTTAATTGGAATGATTCCCCGATCTAATTATACGTTAAAAATAGATTAGTGCCTGATGCGGGGAAAGGTTGGGTTTTCCTGTGAGTGGATCCCTCACTTTTTTTTAGAAATCCTTATTATTCTTGATTATGGATTGAAAAGGGATTTTATGAATGTGTAAAAGAAGCAGTATATTGATAAAAAGACTGTATTCCAAAGTCAAAAGAGCGATTGGCCTGCAAAAATAAAAGATTTGTTCTTTTTTTTGTTTTTAATTAAAACAAACAAAAACTAATTCGATAGAAAAGGAGCTAAAAAAGAAAAGATCTATGGATTAGACTTCTTTTCTTTCCAGGATTTGTATTAAAAAAAGCAACACCCTGTTTTGACCATATTGCACTATGTATCATCATTTGATAAACCGAGAAATGCTTTTTTCTCTGATTCAAGTAGAAATACAAATGGCAAAATTCGAAGAGTATTCAGAAAAACAGAAATCTCGTCAACAATACTTCATCTACCCACTTCTCTTTCAGGAATATGTTTATGCATTTGGCCATTATTATGGATTAAATGGTTCTGAACCTGTGGAAATTCTTCGTTGTAATAACAAGAAATTTAGTTCACTACTTGTGAAACGTTTAATTATTCGAATGTATCAGCAGAATTTTGGGAGAAATTCGGTTAATCGTCCTAACCAAGATCGATTGTTGGATCACACCAATTATTTGTATTCTGAGTTTTATTCTCAGATTCTATCTGAGGGGTTTGCGATCGTTGTAGAAACCCCATTCTCACTAGTAAAACTATCTTGTCCAGAAGAAAAAGAAATACCAAAGTTTCAAAATTTACAATCTATTCATTCACTATTTCCCTTTTTAGAAGACAAATTTTTGCATTTACATTATCTATCACATATAGAAATACCCTATCCTATCCATTTGGAAATCTTGGTTCAACTCCTTGAATACCGGATCAAAGATGTTCCATCTTTGCATTTATTGCGATTCTTTCTCAACTATTATTCGAATTGGAATAGTCTTATTACTTCAACGAAATCTTTTTTTCTTTTGAAAAAAGAAAATAAAAGACTATTTCGATTCCTATATAACTCTTATGTATCAGAATATGAATGTTTCTTGTTGTTTCTTCGTAAACAATCTTCTTGTTTACGATTAACATCTTCTG